TAGGATAATTTAGGATAATTCCTTATTGACAATACATCTATTGACAATATATCTAAATAATAGATATCTGTGTAACAATTTATGTTCTGGGGTTTACACAGACTCATATGTTTTGTTATAATTGAAATTGAGAAATATTTTTTGATTGAAAAATCAATACTGATTTGTTCTGTCTCAATTTGTATTTTGTCATTAGGAAAACACAATTTGAAATTCAAATCCCAGAATCGTTCATGAATTCGAAGTTAAGGGGTCAATAGTCAATGGTTCTAATTTCTCGTCTGAAAAATACACATTTGATTTCTCAATAGAAAAACGAGAGAATGTTTTTAGCATTGTGTATTTTCAGATACTATACAATCAATCATAAGGGATGGATCAAATCCAATCAAAAGGGGTCTTTCTTTTATTTTAGGAAATAAAGGATTAAGGAAAACAGAAGTCAAAATGCAAGTACAATAAAAATTCAGTAATCCGGGAAAAATTGCATCTATTCTATTTTGTATCATTTTGGCGGCATGGCCGAGTGGTAAGGCGGGGGACTGCAAATCCTTTTTCCCCAGTTCAAATCCGGGTGTCGCCTGAATCACCAAAAAACTCGAAATCATAATCGATTGATTGGATTGGTTTCTCAATAGTGTTTGGTAGAACCCCTTTTTGACTCTGCGACATTAATTCCACTATTATTAGTGAGGAATAATAGAAAAATTTCTTCGTATTTATAGAGATAGGGGACATAATGCACATGGATATAGTAAGTCTCGCTTGGGCTGCTTTAATGGTAGTCTTTACATTTTCCCTTTCACTCGTAGTGTGGGGAAGAAGTGGACTTTAGAAGTACTACTAATTGAGTTCAGGAATCAAACCGTCTCGATTGTTTTATAGATGATTCTGTAACGCATTTTAAACTATTTAAAATCTTTGAATTTGATTTGGAATCCTATTGGATTCCAATGGAGTAATCTAGGATAGGAATCATACTCTTTCAATCAAAGAGATATTTCATCGATTCCTGTCTTTGTACTTCGAAAAGAAAGGGATTCAGATGATTGGAAATTTATTCCAACCTAAAATTCTTCCGAAATTTTCTATTTCAATCAATGGGAATAGGCTCTTACTATCTTTATAGACTTTATAGGCGGATACTAAGGAAAACCGGACCCTTTTTCTTTTTTTTTTTCCTCTTTACTCTTCAAAAAAGAAGTCGTCTTGTTAAGCGTATACACACTTTCTATGAGAAATGATATAGAGATAGTGGTTGTTCAAGGAGAGACTGGGCAATAATAAGATCTTGCCTCGGGCGAGTTACAGACCGGGGATTTACCCTTTGGTTTCTATTCTAATTTTAGAAAGGCGGTTTATGCTTTATCGACTTATTTCATATCATGGTTCTGGCGTTAAAATAGACGAGTTTTCCCCTTCCTTATTAGTAAAAGGAAAGGAATTAGAATCCTAAGATAAGAATTATTTCAGATTGATCGGAACAAATAGATATATCAAATTGGGTCTTATGTCAATTCCATACAATATATGGAATATATGATATGGAATTAATATACACATATATGAAGAGAATATTGTAGATTGATATATAGAAACTTAAGCCTTTATCTTTATTCTAGATTACAACTTTATAGACTAAGAGATAGATAGTATGGTATAAAAATGAATTTTTATACCATACTATCTATCTCTTAGAAATTGCCGATTCTAATTATCGTGCGCTCATTTCATTTAAGTTAAGACGTGAAATTGGAATCCCTTTGATTTGACTTTGTCCATTTTTCATAAGAACTTGGAAGGAAAGTTTTATTCAATTGAATTAATCATTTTGACTGACTGTTTTTACGTAAATGATAAGTAGAAAAGCAGTAGGAACTAGAATGAATAGTGCAGTAGCAATAAATGCAAGAATATTGACTTCCATAATCTCATCAGTTTTTTACTTCGCAATAACTCGGGATTTAATCCCCTAGAGATGATAAATCTTTTGTCTATCGTCTGTAAATTCAATGAATGAATTACCTCTCGATGATCTTGAACCGGATCACTATCATGAATAACAATATCTGATCTATCAAATCAACCCGTTGTCAAGACTTGAATAGTATAACATAGGAAGTTCTTTTATCCATACCGAATTCAAATTTTGATTCCTGACTCAATTACTCCAAAATTTTATTTATCATACGTTTCCTTGTTTTTTCTATAACCCGCCTTGCGTCTTCCTTGGACAATCTTCTGATGAAGGATCATGAGATTGCCTTTCTACTTCAATTAATTACATAGTTCCAAATCTAACAAACAATAAAAGCGAAATGGAAAAATAGGAAAGCAAAAAGAAATCAAGACTTCTTTTTGCTTTGGGAATGAAAGTATATCCCTCGACACTCGTTACTGGTTCATAGAAAGGGAAAAATGCATTTTTGGATTTATTGGATCCGTCGGGACTGGCGGGGCTCGAACCCGCAGCTTCCGCCTTGACAGGGCGGTGCTCTAA